CCAATTTCCCGAATGGTCTAAGGATTTCGAAAATTGGAGTAAGGAAAGGCATGTTAAATGTACTTGCGACGGTGTTGAATTATCTGAAAAAGATTTGCCAAAAGACTGGTTAACCGCAGGTATTCAGATAAAGATTCTATTTCCTTTCTATCTGAAGCCTTGGTATAGATCGAAACTAAAATCACCTCAAATAGATGGACTTAAAAGGAAAAAGACAGAAAAAAAAAAGAAGTTTTGTTTTTTAACTGTGTGGGGAAAGACAACTGAACAGCCTTCTGGGCCGCTCCAAAAAACACCTTCGTTTTTTTTACCTATTTTTAAAGAGCTCATAAGAAAAATTTTAAAATTGAAAACAAATTTGTTTTTTTATTTCAAAATGTTGAAAGAAAGAAAAAAATGGATTAACAAAGGTGTTTTCTTTATAACCAGACTAATAAATGGCCCCTCAAAAAAGAATCAAATTATTTTATTTGGGTTAAGTGAAATAGATGAATGGGGGGAAACTAAAAATGAAAAAAATTTGATAAAAACTAATGAGATAATTTACGAATCGCCTATTCCAACTCTACCTAAAACTTGGACAAAAGATTCGCTAACAGAAAAAAAAATGAAAGATCTGAATACTCGCACACGTACACTAAGAAATCGACTAGAACAAATTATAAAAGATAAGACAAACGAATTTGGAACTACTCAGATAAAAAATAAGTTTAACAAAAAAAGTAATATCATCAAAAGATTAGCATATCAAATTACTCGATTAAGCTTTAACTCCCATTATTTTAGCCAAGTTTTCATTGAAAGAATATATAGTCAGAACCTGCTAGGCCCTCTTAATAGAATAATAATGAAAGCAAAACTTTTTTTTTCTTTTGAATCCAGAAAGAAAAAGATGGATAACTATATTTACAAGAATGAAGCAAAAAAAAAAGTAATTCACTTTCAAAAGTCATTTTTTTATATCTCTATTAGTAATAAAAATTCAAAACCCAAAAATGACTTAACTTCTTTATCACAAGCGTATGTAGTATATAAATTATCCCAAAATCAAGCTATTAACTTAGACAACCTAAGATTTAAATCCGCACTTCAATATCATCAAACATCTCTTGTTCTTAAGGATGAAATAAAGGGTTATTCTTTTGGAGTCCAAGATAGAGCAGAATTAATGCTTCTGAATTATGGAAGAAATCACTGGAAAAATTGGTTACGGGATCACTATCAATATAATATATCTCATATTAGATGGTCGGGATTGGTACCAAAAAAATGGAAAAAAAAACTGAATCACAACTCTAGTAGACAAAATCAAAATTTAGATGAAAAAGAAAATTATTATGAATTAGCTTCATTATCAAAGCGGAAGCAGAATCTAAAAAAAAACTATCAATATGATCTCTTATCATATAAATCTATTAATTATGAAAATAAGAAGAACGCATATATTTCTCTTTTACCATCAAAAGTAAACAATAACCAAAAAATTTCCTATAATTACAACACCGATAAAAGAAAATTGTTTAGGTTAGGAGGTAATAATTATCTAGGCGAAGGTGCTATTCTGGGTATGGAGAAACAGCCTTATTTTGATTCCGAAATGCTCTACTTTTGTCTTAGAAAAAGGGTCGATATTGAAACCTGGATACAGGCCAATATCAAGAATACTAAGACAATGAATTATCAACTAATTGAAAAAATCGATAAGAGAAGCTTTTTTAATTGGCTGGGACTGAACAAAGAATTTCCTATTTTGAATCTCGAACTCTGGTTCTTACCCGAATTGATACTCCTTTATAATACATATAAACTAAAACCATGGATCATACCAATAAAATCACTTTTTATTGAAAAAAAGAATATCGCTTTAAAGAAAAAACCTCATTTTTTTATAGCATCTAATGAATTAGAGAATCGAAATGAAGAAAAAAGAAAGGTATACCCACGGAATCTTGGGTCTGTTCTATTAAAACAAGAAGACGGTGGTTCAGACTATGGTGCGGAATCCGATATAAAAAATCGGATAACGGAAAGCGCTATGGACGAAGACCTCGATTTCTTCCTAACAAGACATTTGATTGTTCAATTGAGGTGGCCCTATTCTTATGAGATAAGCGTATTGAAAAATATCAAAGTATATTGCCTCTTGCTTAGTTTGAGAAATCCAAGAGAAAGCGCTCTATCTGCTATTCAAACAAGAGAACTGAAGCTCGATATAGTGCCGAATTTTAAGTATGTTACAGAATGGCTACAAAAGGGAGTATTTTTTATCGAGCCAGTTCGTCTGTCTGTAAATAATTCTGGACAATTTCTTATGTATCAAACACTACATGTTTCTTTGGTTCAGAAGAAGAAATCCAAAACGAATGAAAGGTATCGAGAAAACATTTCTTTTTCAAAATCAATTGCAAAACAGCAAAAAAACATTGGAAATAGAGACATAGAAAATAAAAATTATGGTTTACTTGTTCTTGAAACTCTTTTATCGCCGAGACATCGAAGAGAGTTAAGAATTCGAATTTCTTTCGATTCAAAAAAAAATAAAGGTATAGATCTAAATAGGGTATTTTCCAGCGAAAACAGTGTTAAAATTTATGGTCATTTTTTGTTTGAAAGCTACTGTCTTGATCGATTAAAATTTTTTGTTTGGCCGAATTGTCGATTAGAAGATTTAGCTTGTATGAATCGCTATTGGTTTAATACTAATAATGGGAGTTCTTTCAGTATGTTAAGAATAAATATGTATCCATAATCCATAATTCGAAAATTAGAAATGTATGATAAGCTATTTTTCTATTTATATTATGTCCTGTAACCCACCTTCTTTATTCAAATAAATAAAAAACAAACACACAAAGAAACAGGCGTGGATACGTATTATCTTGCATTGTATTCGAATACATGAATAGTAATTCACTGATTATCAATTATTAATTAATTCAATCTATAAATGAATCAAAAGATTTTTATTATTTTAAGTTAAATTTTAAATATCTTTTATGTTATAAGTTCCACATTATATTATTATTACTGATCCGTAAAATTCATATCATATTTTTAAAAGGTTGGAGAAGATTTGCTTTTATGGTAAAAAATTCATTTTTCTCAGTTATTTCACAAGAAGAAGAAAAAAAAGAAGAAAGCAAGGGATCCGTTGAATTTCAAGTAGTTAATTTCACTAATCAAATCCGAAGACTTACTTCACATTTGGAATTGCACAAAAAAGATTATTTATCTCAAAGAGGTCTAAAAAAAATTCTGGGGAAACGCCAACGTCTGTTGGCTTATTTGTCAAAAAAAAATGGAATACGTTATAAAGAATTAATTGATCGATTGGATATTCGGGAGCCAAAAAGTCGTTAATTTCAAGAACGTAACTTTTATTTTTAAATAAATTATTCGTTATTGGATCATGAATTTCTTTTTGTTTTTTTTTTTGCAATTCCTGGAAAAATAAATCAAGGAAAAACCTATGAATGTACCAGTTATAAGAAATGACCTTATGATAGTAAGTATGGGTCCTCACCACCCATCAATGCACGGCGTTCTTCGACTCATCATTACTCTAGATGGTGAAGATGTTGTTGACTGTGAACCAATATTAGGGTATTTGCACAGAGGAATGGAAAAGATTGCAGAAAATAGAACAATTATACAATATCTACCTTATGTAACGCGTTGGGATTATTTGGCTACTATGTTCACCGAAGCCATAACCGTAAATGCGCCGGAACAGTTAGGCAATATTCAAGTACCTAAAAGAGCCAGCTATATCAGAGTAATTATGTTAGAATTGAGCCGTATAGCTTCTCATTTATTATGGCTTGGCCCTTTTATGGCAGATATTGGTGCACAAACTCCCTTCTTCTACATTTTCAGAGAACGAGAATTAATATATGATCTGTTCGAGGCTGTTACCGGTATGAGAATGATGCATAATTATTTTCGTATCGGAGGAGTAGCGGCCGATTTACCATACGGTTGGATAGATAAATGCTTTGATTTCTGCGACTATTTTTTAACCGGAATTTCAGAATATCAAAAACTTATTACACGCAATCCGATTTTTTTAGAACGGGTTGAGGGAGTAGGAATTTTGAGTAGAGAGGAAGCACTAAATTGGGGCTTATCAGGGCCAATGCTCCGAGCTTCCGGAATACAATGGGATCTGCGTAAAGTTGATCGTTATGAGTGTTACGATGAATTTGACTGGGAAGTACAATGGCAAAAAGAAGGAGATTCGTTAGCTCGTTATTTAGTAAGGATCAGTGAAATGGAGGAATCTATCAAAATTATTCAACAAGCTCTGGAAGGAATTCCAGGGGGCCCCTATGAAAATTTAGAAATACGATGTTTTGATAAAGTAGACGATCCCCAATGGAATGATTTTGAATATCGTTTTATAAGTAAAAAGACCTCTCCCACTTTTGAATTAGCGAAACAAGAACTTTATGCGAGAGTCGAAGCCCCAAAGGGAGAATTGGGAATATTTCTGCTAGGAGATGAAAATATTTTTCCTTGGAGATGGAAAATTCGCCCACCAGGTTTTATCAATTTGCAAATTCTTCCTCAGTTAGTTAAAAGAATGAAATTGGCTGATATTATGACGATACTAGGTAGTATAGATATCATTATGGGAGAAGTTGATCGTTGAAATGATAATTGATACAACAGAAGTACACGATATCAATTCTTTTTCAAAATTGGAATCCTTAAAAGAGGTGTATGAGACCCTATGGATGCTTATCCCTATTTTGACTCTTGTAGTGGGAATCACAATAAGTATACTAGTTATTGTGTGGTTAGAAAGAGAAATTGCTGCAGGGCTACAACAACGTATTGGACCTGAATATGCCGGACCTTTTGGAATTCTCCAAGCTCTAGCAGATGGTACAAAACTACTTTTCAAAGAAAACCTTCTTCCATCTAGAGGCGATACTTATTTATTCACTATCGGACCATCCATAGCAGTCATATCAATTCTATTAAGTTATTCAGTAATCCCTTTTGGTTATCGTCTTGTTCTAGCCGATCTCGATATTGGTGTTTTTTTATGGATCGCTATTTCAAGTATTTCTCCAATTGGCCTTCTTATGTCAGGATATGGATCGAATAATAAATATTCTTTTTTAGGTGGTTTACGAGCTGCTGCTCAATCTATTAGTTATGAAATACCATTAACTCTATGTGTGTTATCAATATCTCTACGTGCGATTCGTTGAGACATTTTCCCTAGTTTCTTTATCGTTGGAAAGAAATTGCCTTAATGACGGAAATCAATTCATTTTTTTTTGTTCTTCAACTTGAATGATGAACACAATCAGATAGTTCTATGAGTGAAAGAAAACTGCTTAGAAATTTGCAGTAAAAATAGTAAGTCTCATTTCCTATGTACAAGGATTAAATGTAAACATAAGCATTGTTTACCCCAAGATTGGTTGATTTATCATCCTGACTTGAAGCGGGTTTAAAAAACTTGATGTGGTTTTTACTATTGTTTGGATCTATATTCCCATTTAAGAATAAGTTGATAAAAACTAAGTGGGTGGTTTAGAAACACCAAGGTACACAAAGGATTAGTAATAGAGATTATGCAAATTACACAAAGTAGCATTTTCGCATAATAAAGAATGCCCATTGGGTCTTTAAATTGGTAGAAATGATAAGGTAGTACTTCCCATGATTCCGATCCAGAGTATGCCCCTACCCACTGAAACACAAAAACTATCAGGAACGAAAGAATCCTTTTTTAAAGTACCCCACCTGTTTATGTTTTGAGAAAGAAGAATAGGAATGAACAAAAAAAATTACAAGAAAAAAAGATCGATCTTTTTTTCTTGTAATTAATTGCTATTAGTATTTAGTATATAAGCCATCTATTTTAGAGATAAAAGTTCTGTAACAATTGAGAAGTTAATGGAATATTAATTCTTTTTCGTAATCGAAAATGGCTGGGTTGAAATATTTCTATAATATTATAATAATACTAAAAATATTACTAAAAAGAGTATTTTATTGCCGGATTAAGTTATTACTCAAAAATAAAAAATTGAAATAAAGGATGAGATTAATTCAGAAATACTTTTTTTAGAGCAGACGGAATTACATTGGCCTAATTCAGGACTTTTTTAATCGACTTTGACTCTATCTAGCATACAAATATATCACGTTAAATTTAAATAATACTAACCCAGTCCTTAAATTTCTTTAAGCTCCTCGAGGAGCCGTATGAGGTGAAAATCTCATGTACGGTTCTGTAATAGCGAGAGTGACAGTAATGTTATCACCGACTATGATTATCTAACAGTTCAAGTACAGTTGATATAGTAGAAGCGCAATCAAAATATGGTTTGTGGGGGTGGAATTTGTGGCGTCAACCTATAGGGTTTATCGTTTTTCTAATTTCTTCCCTCGCAGAATGTGAGAGGTTACCCTTCGATTTACCAGAAGCAGAAGAAGAATTAGTAGCCGGGTATCAAACCGAATATTCAGGTATCAAATTTGGTTTATTTTATGTTGCTTCCTATCTAAATCTATTAGTTTCTTCATTTTTTGTAATAGTTCTTTACTTAGGTGGTTGGAATTTGTCTATTCCATATATATTCTTTCCTGAACTTTTTGAAAAAGCAGGCGGAGTCTTTGGAACGATACTGGGTATTTTTATTACATTAGTTAAAACTTATTTGTTTTTGTTCATTCCTATTACAACAAGATGGACTTTACCTAGGCTGAGAATGGACCAATTATTAAATCTTGGATGGAAATTTCTTTTACCTATTTCTCTCGGTAATCTATTATTAACAACTTCTTCTCAACTCCTTTCGCTCTAACTATCCGAGTTTATACTTAGCCTTATTTGAAACAAGAGAAGGAAAAAACCATAAAATTATTCATATCTATTCACTCTATGTTCCCTATGGTAACTGGGTTCATCAATTATGGTCAACAAACAGTACGAGCGGCAAGGTACATCGGTCAAGGTTTTATGATTACCTTATCCCACGCAAATCGTTTACCTGTAACGATTCACTATCCGTATGAGAAATTGATTCCATCGGAGCGTTTCCGTGGGCGAATTCACTTTGAGTTTGATAAATGCATTGCTTGTGAAGTATGCGTTCGCGTATGTCCTATAAATTTACCTGTTGTTGATTGGAAACTACAAACTGCGATCCGCAAGAAACAATTGCTTAATTACAGTATTGATTTTGGAATCTGTATATTTTGTGGTAATTGCGTTGAGTATTGTCCCACAAATTGTTTATCAATGACTGAAGAATATGAACTTTCAACTTATAATCGTCACGAATTGAATTATAATCAAATTGCTTTGGGTCGTTTACCGATGCCAGTAATTGACGATTACACAATTCGAACAATTTTGAATGCGCCTCCAATAAAAAACGGATAAGCTCCCTTTTAGAAAAAATTTTGACTTTTTTTGATCTAAAGGAACTTTTTGAACTACTGAATTGCCCCCTTAAAAAATAAGGCTATTGGTGGTCTATTTATTGGATATACACATCCATTCTTTCAATTCAAAATATCTACCCTGGATAATTTTACTTTTTCCTGGTCCGATCAATAAGGTCATGAAACATTTCGATTTTTTATTTCTTATTTTTTATTATATATAATGGATTTACCGGGACCAATACATGATTTTATTTTAGTCTTTCTGGGATTAGGTCTTATATTAGGAGGTCTAGGAGTAGTCTTATTTAATAATCCAATTTATTCCGCCTTTTCATTGGGATTAGTTCTTGTTTGTATATCCTTATTCTATATTTTATCAAATTCCCATTTTGTAGCCGCTGCACAACTTCTTATTTATGTAGGCGCTATAAATGTTTTAATCATATTTGCTGTAATGTTTATTAATGGTTCAGGATATTACAAAGATTTCCAGTTTTGGACTATTGGAGATGGGATTACTTCAGTGATTTGTACAAGTATTTTTGTTTCACTAATTACTACTATTCCAGATACGTCATGGTACGGGATTATTTGGACTACAAGATCAAACCAGATTTTAGAACAAGATTTGATAAGTAATAGTCAACAAATTGGGATTCATTTATCAACCGATTTCTTTCTTCCATTTGAACTCATTTCAATAATTCTTTTATTTGCTTTGGTAGGTGCAATTGCTGTAGCTCGTCAGTAACAATCTAACGATTAACTCAAATTCTTCTTTAGTCTATTTCATCTATTTTCCTTTAATTTCAAAATTGTTCTATAGATAAGATTAAGAAATATTTCTAGTTCCATCGATTACCAATATATTTCTTTGTCTTTGTTCTGTACTTTTTTTAGATTCTAATCACTCGAATCCGTTGAGTTGTTGTTTATATTGAAATGAATCAAGATTGAGAAGGAGTCGGTCAATGATGCTTGAGTATGTACTTGTTTTGAGTGCCTATTTATTTTCCATCGGTATCTACGGATTGATCACGAGCCGAAATATGGTTAGAGCGCTTATGTGTCTTGAACTTATCCTAAATGCAGTTAATATAAACTTCGTAACATTTTCTGATTTTTTTGATAGACGCCAATTAGTAGGAGATATTTTCTCAATTTTTGTCATAGCTATTGCAGCCGCTGAAGCGGCTATTGGACTAGCAATTGTTTCATCAATTTATCGTAATAGAAAATCAACTCGTACCAATCAATCCAATTTGTTAAATAGGTAATATGCATTCCACAAGTGGCAACCTTTATCAAATAGAAAATCAAATTACTTATTCTTCAATATATGATATGATCTAAAATATGGGTTCATATTCCTATTTTCGAAAATTTATTAAATAAAAGTATCTTGGTGTTTTCCCATAAACCGACCCATAAATCCATTTTGGATAAAATTTTTGGTAAATCATTGGTTCATCTGATATCTAAATACATGATTCATGTACAAGTTTATTCGATCGAAAATTTATGACATTCAAAAATTGAGAGATAAAATGTCACACTCAGTAAAAATTTATGATACATGTATAGGATGTACTCAATGTGTTCGAGCTTGCCCCACAGATGTATTAGAAATGATCCCTTGGGACGGGTGTAAAGCTAAACAAATAGCATCCGCTCCAAGAACAGAGGACTGTGTTGGTTGTAAACGATGTGAGTCCGCTTGTCCAACGGATTTCTTGAGTGTTCGGGTTTATTTATGGCATGAAACAACTCGTAGCATGGGTCTAGCTTATTGATACGTTCCAAAAAAACTGCACTAATCCATTTTTTCACCGACAAAAACCCGTGCTCAAAATAATATATAGTTTATACTTTTTTTTAGTACGGGTTTTTTATGGTCGAAATGTATCTTATCTTTACCACGACTTTTTTTCCTTGGTTAACAATAATTGTAGCTTTTCCGATATCTGCGGGTTCCTTAATTTTCTTTCTTCCCCAAAAAGGAAATAAAATAATTCGGTGGTATACTTTGTTTATATGTATCTTAGAGCTTCTTTTAATCACCTATGCATTCCGTTATCATTTTCGATTCGACGATCCTTTAATACAACTAGCAGAAGAGTATAAATGGATTAGTTTTTTTTCTTTTTACTGGAGATTAGGAGTAGATGGACTTTCTATAGGGCCTATTTTATTGACGGGATTTATTACCACTTTAGCTACTTTAGCGGCTTGGCCCGTTACTCGAGATTCACGATTTTTCCATTTCTTGATGTTAGCAATGTATAGTGGTCAAATAGGATTATTTTCTTCGCGAGACCTTTTGCTTTTTTTCATCATGTGGGAGTTAGAATTGATTCCGGTTTATTTACTTGTATCCTTATGGGGAGGAAAGAAACGTCTATACTCCGCGACAAAGTTTATTTTGTACACTGCAGGAGGTTCCATTTTTCTATTAATGGGAGTTCTGGGTATTGGTTTATATGGTTCCAATGAACCTACATTAAATTTTGAAATATTAGCTAATCAATCGTATCCTGTAGCATTGGAAATAATAGTCTATATTTTATTTCTTATTGCTTTTGCTGTCAAATTACCAATTATACCCCTACATACTTGGTTACCAGACACCCATGGGGAAGCCCATTACAGTACGTGTATGCTTCTAGCTGGAATTTTATTAAAAATGGGAGCATATGGGTTGGTTCGGATCAATATGGAATTATTACCCCGCGCTCATTCTATATTTTCTCCATGGTTGATAATGGTAGGTACGATCCAAATAATCTATGCAGCTTTAACGTCCCTTGGCCAACGTAATTTAAAAAAACGAATAGCTTATTCTTCTGTATCTCATATGGGTTTCATAATTATCGGAATTGGCGCTAGTACTGATACGGGCCTCAACGGAGCTCTTTTACAAATAATCTCTCATGGATTTATTGGTGCCGGACTTTTTTTCTTGGCAGGAACAGGTTATGATCGAATACGTCTTATTTATCTCGACCAAATGGGTGGGATAGCTATCCTAATGCCAAAACTATTCACGATGTTCAGTATATTATCGATGGCTTCTCTTGCATTACCGGGCATGAGTGGTTTTGTTGCTGAATTGATAGTATTTTTTGGAATAATAACAAGTCAAAAATACCTTTTCCTGACAAAAGTACTAATTGCTTGTGTAATGGCCATCGGAATGATATTAACTCCTATTTATTCATTATCTATGTCACGCCAGATGTTCTATGGATACAAACTATTTAATGTTCCAAACTTTTCGTTTTTAGATTTGGGACCACGAGAATTATTTGTTTCTATCTCCATCTTTATACCCGTAATAAGTATTGGTATTTACCCAGATTTCGTTTTTTCATTATCTGTTGATAAAGTTCAAAGTATTTTATGTAAATATTTTTATAGATAATTTTTTTTATAGAAAAAAAAGTGATGATTTCTTAAATGGTGCATTGGACAAGAAAAAGATATCTTTTTGACTCAGTAACTCATTAATAGAAACCTAATTTAGCTGGATTATAGTTAAGCTTTGTGAGAGCCATTTGAATCAAGTATTGTATTGATTCAAACGGCTCTTGACGACTTAGACCAGAATTTCGTATAGGTATCTAGGTCATTTTCTATCTCTAATCATTAGGCCCTTTTTTTACGTAGATGTTAATAGAAATGAACCATAACTATGAAGCCCTATTCCTAAGAGATTAACCCCGAAATAACATATCCAAATTATAAAAAAACCCATAGAAGCTACAATTGCAGAATTTTGCACTTTCCTATTTGGATTTGTTCGAGTATGCAAATAAATCGCAAATATAGTCCAAGTAATAAAGGCCCAAGTTTCTTTTGGGTCCCAATTCCAATACGATCCCCAGGCCTCATTAGCCCAGACTGCTCCCGAAAGAATACCCATAGTTAAAAAGATAAACCCTAGGCTAATAAGACGATAACTCCAATGATCCAATTGTTGAATCAATTGGGATCGGTAATAATTCTTAGTATAAACAAAAGAGAAGTTTTGTAAAATATTCCTTCTTTTATTCGTATATTGGATCTCACGAAAGTCAAATAACTCATTCAAAAAAAAGGAGCTATTACCAAAAATTTGGATGTCTTTTCGAAATGTAATGACTAGAAGAGATACTGATAATAATGATCCACATAAAAGAGCTGCATAACCCCCTAACATCATGCTTACGTGCATCATTAACCACTGGGATTGAAGAGCAGGTACTAATATTGTGGATTGATGCATTTCAGTTAAAAGACCCGAAGTGGCAAATCCTTGAGTAAAAATAGCGCTTGGTGCGGTTATTGCTCGTAAGTTTTTTTTGTGTTTTTTAAAATAGGGAACCATATGAATAATAGAAAAACTCCACGAAAGAAAGAGTAATGATTCACATAAATCATTTAATGGAAAATTTTGTGAATAAATCCAACGAGTGATTAATAATCCTGTTATACAGAAAAAAATAGCTATTATACCTCGTTCAGACGAATTATAGAGTACTCTCATTTCATCGACTACTAAGGTTATCAAATAAATAGTAATTACAATTGAAACTAGGGAAAAGGAAATATGAATTAATATATGTTCTAAAGTAAAAAATAGCATATCCATTTTAAAAATAATGTACCGGAATTGAATTTATTATAGGACTTATAGTATCTATTTTAGACGATAACGTGCCGCTACTCGGATTCGAACCGAGATGCTCAAGCACTGCTTCCTAAGAGCAGCGTGTCTACCAATTTCACCATAGCGGCTTAAATGATACTAAGCTTTTTTTGTGAAAGTGTCGAGATTTAATCAATTCAGTTGAGTAAATAAAAAGAAAAAGCGCTACCCCCTACCCGAGAAAATACTAAAAAATAGTGCAAAACGGGGAGATGGGAGAAAGCAAAATCCCCACCTCCGAAATGAGAAAAATACTAAAAAAGTTCGTTAAAACCTTCTATCGTCTTTCTTGTGTGTATTTGTTTCGCGACAAAATATTGCTTTCATAATTGGATAATATGGAAGAATTTTTTTATACCCTCAAAGAAGTTCCATTTACTCTTTAATATTGATTGCATTAGATAATAAAAATTTTGTAGTCATATTCTACACTAAATTAATATCTGTACGATTCATATTATTCTAATCTTAATCTTGTATTATTTAGTTGTCGGGACAAAAAAACCCTTTGAATTACCAGTAGAAATAGATTTAGCTAATGAAAATGCTTTTAACGCTGCCCAATATCCTTCCTTTTTCCACAAACTTTTATGAATACGCTTTTTTGTAATAGAAGTACGTTTTTTTGGAACTGCCATTCGAAATTTCAGAGATTTCTCAGTATTATCGTTGGATGTGAAAGACATCTATTGTTGAAAACTAATCCTTCTTCATTCTCTATCTATCAATAGATCCTAACGTGATAAAAAAAAAAAAGATATACGAAGCTTACCGAAACAATTACTAAATAAAAAAGTATCCTATGTTAAAAAATGGGTTTAAATGAAAAAGAACCAAAGCTTATATTTCTATTTACATTTTTTTAGTTATTTATCTTTATATATGATATGATATATGGAATAAAATTCAGCAAAAAGTTGAAAAACCCAACTTTACTTTTAAGTAATTTCTATTAATTAGATTTTAAAATAGAAAGTTTAGATTCATTTTATTTTAAATCTAAATAGTCTATTTTCACGAATAACTTCATTGTGTTATTTGATTAATTTCCACTTCTTGATTTGAAGAAAAATGGATAATAATTCAAAATAAACATTTTTGAGTTCTTACCTATTTTTAGAAATTCTTTTAGAATTAGTATTAGTATAGGATCTGGTGAATTAGAACCAATTTTGAAAGACATTTTTTTATGGAACATACAATGGAACATACATACGAATATGCATGGATCATACCTCTGCTTCCACTTCCAGTTCCGCTGGGAATAGGATTAGGGCTTATCTTTTTTCCGACGGCAACAAAAAATCTTCGTCGTATGTGGTCTTTTCATAGTGTTTTTTTATTAAGTATAGTTATGGTTTTTTCAGCCGACTTATCTATTCAACTAGTAAATAGGAGTTCCATCTTTCAATATGTATCGTCTTGGACCATCAATAATGATGTTTCCTTAGAGTTTGGCTACTTGATCGACCCACTTACTTCTATTATGTCAATATTAATCACTACCATTGGAGTTTTGGTTCTTATTTATAGTGATAATTATATGTTTTATGATCAAGGATACTTGAGATTTTTTGCTTATATGAGTTTTTTCAATGCGTCTATGTTGGGATTAGTTACTAGTTCTAATTTGATACAAATTTATATTTTTTGGGAATTAGTTGGAATGTGTTCTTATCTATTAATAGGTTTTTGGTTCACACGACCACTTGCTGCAAATGCTTGCCAAAAAGCATTTGTGACTAATCGTGTAGGGGATTTTGGTTTATTATTAGGAATTTTAGGTCTTTATTGGATAACAGGTAGTTTCGAATTTCGAGATGTGTTTGAAATCTTCAATAACTTGATTTCGAATAATGGGGTCAATTTCGTTTTTGGAACTTTTTGTGTTTTACTATTATTTTCTGGTGCAGTTGCTAAATCCGCCCAATTCCCCCTTCATGTATGGTTACCTGATGCTATGGAGGGGCCTACTCCTATTTCAGCTCTTATCCATGCTGCTACTATGGTAGCAGCTGGAATTTTTCTTGTAGCTCGGCTTTTTCCCCTTTTCATATCCGTACCATATGTACTAAATTTAATATCTTTCCTAAGCACACTAACAGTACTATTAGGAGCTACTTTAGCTATTGCTCAAAAAGATATTAAAAGAAGTTTAGCCTATTCTACAATGTCTCAATTGGGTTATATGATGTTAGCCTTAGGTATGGGGTCCTATCGAACGGCTTTATTTCATTTGATTACTCATGCTTATTCCAAAGCATTGTTGTTTTTAGGTTCTGGCTCCATTATTCATTCAATGGAGGCTATTGTTGGCTATTCTCCAAATAAAAGTCAAAACATGGGTCTTATGGGTGGTTTAATAAAATATGTGCCAATTACAAAAACCGCTTTTTTTTTAGGTACACTTTCTCTATGTGGTATTCCTCCTCTTGCTTGTTTTTGGTCCAAAGATGAAATTCTTAATGATAGTTGGTTGTATTCACAGATTGTTGGAATACTAGCTTGTTCCACGGCAGGATTGACGGCATTTTATATGTTTCGAATATATTTACTTACTTTTGAAGGGCATTTAAACATTAATTTTCAAAATTATAGTGGAAAAACAGGTAGTTTGGCCTATTCCATATCTTTATGGGGTAAAGATAGTTCAAAAACGAAAAAAAAGCAAATAAGTTTAGTAACTTTATTACCATTACCAATGAAGAGTAACACTGACACTTCTTTTTTTTCAAGAAAGACGTCTAGACTAAATAATAGTGTATTCCACCCCTTTATTAGGATTAACCATTTTGATACAAAAACGGCTTTATCCTATCCTCATGAAGTAGAAAATACAATGTTATTCCCATTGCTTATATTGGTTTTCTTTACGCTTTTTATTGGAGTCATAGGAATTC